AATGTTCCTGGAAATTTTTGCTCCCATTGGACCATTTGTATCTATCAGGATCCCAATTCATGGATCTCTCAGTTCGAGAAATAAGAGAATCAAACCATTTCTTCTGACTCTTTTTCAAATTCGATAAATGTTGGTTGATCGTATATTTCATTATAGTTATATGATTCAGAGTATCATTTCCTATTTGATCCCTTTGAATTCCATATTCGAAGTTACGATCGGATCTATTCAATCGATTCGATACATTTCTTATGTACCCATAGGTGCTATATTGGATTTGAATCAGATTTCGGATCAATCTATATTGATTGACTGCCTCCATTATGTTGTTGCTAGCAAATACCGCTGTTTTTAGTTTGGGATCTTCCAAATCATTCCCGCAGTAGATCCGGACCGATTTTTTTCTGATCCTTCGAGAAAAAGATTCATTCTCCTCATAAAAAAGAGGAGGTAGAACCAATAAAGATTTCTTTTTCAATTCATCTCTGGAGTTGAATACCTCATTCAAGAATTTTTTTTGATCCAACCCGTAGGAATCAATAGAAAAGGAAAATCCCCTATGATACACCAGATCCGGCTCGGTTATTGATAGAGTGAATAGATCCGCCATTTCTGGGAATCTTTCAAAAAAATCGTGGCGTAACGCGTATCCCCCTTTGTTCCGGTCATGGAATAGATGAAAGAAAGAAAAAAATGTATTTTTGTTCAAGAATGAAATCTTATTGGAACTGTCCATATCCGGTTCATCCTTCGGAACCATATCACATCCCGGATCTGGTTCCGAAGGATGAATTGAGATGGTATTTTGTAAATACGTAATTATCTTGAATATATCAACCATTTCTTTCTTTTCCGCTCGCCTGGAAGGGACAAAAGAAACATCTTGTTTTTTCTTCAACAATTTCTGATCTCTAATGGACCTCTCAGTAGGATTCGAACCCAGATGAAGTTCTGACCATCTGTCAGAGAAAAAAGAACGAATTGATCTTGTAGGATTCCCAAGAAATTCTTCGATTTCTTCCGGAAGCAGATGATTATTCATCCGCTTCTCAGGTTCCGTGAATAGCCAGGACATGGAGGAAGATCCAAAAAGGCATTTCGGGAATCGATCTGATTCTATCTCTGTTCGTTCCGTTTGAAGAAAGGAAGGATCCCAAAGAATCGATCTCTCTTTTAGTTGCGGAATCTCTGTTTGATCGATCAATGTGTGATATTCTGAATTCTCATTTCTAACGAAATCGAAAGGATCTCTGGATTGATCAGAAGAAGATCCTTTCCATTGGCTAGAATCCGTTACTTGAACGAAAATAGATCTTGTGGAATCATATTGAATATTTGACAATACATTCCGTACCTTGCTAAAAAACCGATCCTTGTTCACCAACCACACATTGTCTAACCAAATCCAATTCTCTCTCGAGACGTTCCTCAAAAAATTCGATTCGTGCTGATTCTTCCCCCAACTAACGAAGAGATCTTGGCGGAATTGCCACATATGAAATTGAGTAAAATTTTGCAAAGAAATACCCCACTTGTTTCTCGAGAAGAGATGGGAAACATGCTCAATATCATTGGATTGCATAGTTGCCCCAGCTCCTTGTTGTTTGAAGAAACTCTCCCCCTGAATTGGTCTTTTTTCACGAAAAGCAGACATGAGATAACAAATAAAGTCTTTCCCTAAGATTTCAAATAGCTGTCCCGAATTCAAGTTGATTATGTTTCGTTTCTTCCTCGGAGAAAGACGATCAAACAATTCCCAATCATGGTCCTTGCGGATCGGATCATCCGTATAGGATAAAAAAAGAAACTCCAGATATTTGCTATCTTTCTCTTTGAATGAGATCTCAATTCCAGCTACGGTTTCATTAAATATCTGACAACTAGAATCCCTCTTTTTTCCGATCCGGTTCCTCCACCACCGCGAACCCCGGTTAGATTCAGGCATGATACATTTTTTTTTTATTGGGAGAACCCAAGTACTCTCTTGCGGATCCATGAAACAACTCTCAGAAAGATTTTTCCCTTTTGGAAGATACAGGAGCGAAACAATCAACCTATTTCTATTGGAAGACCAAAAAGATTCTTCCAATGTCTCATTTATGGAATTCATAGGTATAGGAAGAAGCCCCATCAAATAGATATTTTTTCTTTCGACCATCTTTCGATTGTTAATACGAGATATAAGGACCACTACTACAAGCAGTACTACACCTTGGATCGTGAAATATCGATTGCTTGTTGCACCCTGTGAATCACGTGAAAGTAGGATACTCCAAATTCGGGGGTCAAAGAGTTTCATAAAACGTTCTTGGTGTAAAAAAATGTGAGTGAAAGATCCCACTGAATCGAATTTTATCCATGAATCTAAGAAATAGTGAGAATTCTTGATCTCTCTCAATATCTCTCTCAATTCGAATATCCAGAATTTGAATTGATGTCGTTTCATTTCTTCCTCCTAAAGATTTCATTTAAATTGAAATTTGGTTATTTACTTATTTAC